ACTTAAAAATAGAGTTAATAATCGAGATTCCTTGCCGATACTATAATAAAAAAGAAATCTATTCAATGAATAGCAGCATAAGATCCATTGAGTTCTCTTCGCACTCCTTTGTGAAAGAGTAGAATGAGAAAGCTAATGAATCTTAAACCCATTGATAAAAAGAAAAAAAGAGGATAAATACTATAGTTAGTGAATAAAAGAGGGTTTGGGGATAGAGGGACTTGAACCCTCACAACTTATAAAGTCGACGGATTTTCCTTTTACTAGAAATTTCATTGTTGTCAGTATTGACATGTAGAATGGGACTCTCTCTTTATCCTCGTCCGATTAATCCACTTTTTAAAAGATCTCGAAAACTATGAATTGAAGGATTTGATTACTCAATATTCGATTGGAATGGGTTCACAATAATTCTAAAAAAATTCAGAATTTTCTATTTCATAATCATTCCTAATTTCATTCTAAAAAAGAATAAAGAACCTATATTATGATATGGGTTCCGTGATTAATCGTTTGCTATGTCAGTATCTATACGTGTGTATTAGATGTATAAAGCCCTTACTTTCTCTAAATTTAGAGAGAGTTCCACTACCAACACAACGTAATCAACTCAATTCGTTAGAACAGCTTCCATTGAGTCTCTGCACCTATCCTTTTCCTTTGGATTCTAGTTCGAGAACCACTTGTTTTCTCAAAACACGGATTTGGCTCAGGATTGCCCTTTTTTAATTCCAGGGTTTCTCTGAATTTGGAAGTTACCACTTAGCAGGTTTCCATACCAAGGCTCAATACAATCAAGTCCGTAGCGTCTACCGATTTCGCCATATCCCCATTTTCCTTTTCTTTGATTGAGACCTGGATTCCTTGTGTAATTTCATCCATCTCTTAGTTTTTTTTGGAATCGTTGAATTCATTACTCGACGTAGTCTAGCAGTTCGTCTCTATTTGACAGACCCTGCTTATTGCAATTCAGAATTGAATTGATTCTATCGTTGATGTATTTGCAATTCAATCCGAATCCATATATCCCAAAGTTTTTCTCTCCCCCACCCCCCCCGCCTTTCTTTTTTAGAGTATTCAAAATCATACTATAACGCTTGATATTCATTCTTTTTTTTTTCTAATCAGAATTAGCAATTTCATTTGCTATGATTCTATGTTCTCCTTAGTGAAATATTAATCATTAAATTATTAAGAAATAACAAAAAAAACAAAATATCTCAAAAAATGTCTATAATGATCGAATGAAAATGCCAAGAAATTCGCATTTTCTCTTTATTATATCTTTCATCATATATATTATTCTTTTCTATGTATTAGATTACTCATCCGAGCCATATCAAATTGAAAATATCTGAAATCAAATTCAATATAGAAATTGGAATAGATTCTATTCTATTAGAAAAATTAATTTGCGAATTAGAGAAAAAAAAAGAAAGTTCAAAAATTTCTATAATCCTATTTAAGGATATCCTCCAGTTAAGCATATCAAGTTAACTTTATCTTTATGAAGTTCTAGTATTTTTTTCTAAGTAGAACTTCCAATTTCGAACTAGTTAATAGCTAAGATTAATAATTAAGATCTGACATTTTAAGGATTTCCTATACTATACATATTTCTATTTGTTACACTATTTCTGTTATGTAAGCCCACTTAGCTCAGAGGTTAGAGCATCGCATTTGTAATGCGAGGGTCATCGGTTCAAATCCGATAGTTGGCTTTTTTCTATATTGATGTTCCATGAACAAGAATCTCTCTTTTTCTCCGAATTAAATGGAGAATTCAGGATCTATTATGTGGTTCTACCTTACAATTTTGCTAGATACAAAACAATAAAATAAATAATATATATACAAAAAATCCAGATGTTGATGAAATTCCATTTTTTGTGGTACTTTAGTAGATTTTAATCTGTTTATCCTTTAGTTTAATTCAGTTTTAATTTTGATGTATTCTGTAATGTAAATACAATGAAATTAATTGTGTAAAATGAAATTTCAATAAAATAAACAAGGAGTCTTCATGTCCCGTTATCGAGGACCTCGTTTAAAAAAAATACGCCGTCTGGGAGCTTTACCAGGACTCACTAGAAAAACACCTAAATCCGGAAGTAATCTGAAAAAGAAATTCCATTCTGGGAAAAAAGAGCAATATCGTATTCGTCTTCAAGAAAAACAGAAATTGCGTTTTCATTATGGTCTGACAGAACGACAATTACTTAGATATGTACATATCGCTGGAAAAGCAAAAAGGTCAACAGGTCAGGTTTTACTACAATTACTTGAAATGCGTTTGGATAATATCCTTTTTCGATTGGGTATGGCTTCAACCATTCCTGGGGCCCGGCAATTAGTTAACCATAGACATATTTTAGTTAATGGTCGTATAGTCGATATACCAAGTTTTCGTTGCAAACCCCGAGATATTATTACTACGAAGGATAACCAAAGATCAAAACGTCTGATTCAAAATTCTATTGCTTCATCCGACCCGGGGAAATTGCCAAAGCATTTGACGATTGACACATTGCAATATAAAGGACTAGTTAAAAAAATCCTAGATAGGAAGTGGGTCGGTCTCAAAATAAATGAGTTGTTAGTTGTAGAATATTACTCTCGTCAGACTTGAACTTAACGAAAAAAGGAAAAGTTCATAGAATTTTCTTCCCCTTCCCCTTTCCCCGAACTAAATCGACCTAAGGCCCTTAATTCGTATTTTCCCATTCAACTAGCATAAATGGATTAACCCTAGGATCCTTTTTTCTTTTTTGTTCTTTTCTCTATGTGTATTTTACATACCACAGTAATTTACTATAAAAAATTTATAGTAAATAAAGGTATTATTGCTGGAATAAATTGTTATTTGATTTGATACATTGTGATCGTTAACGTTGATCAATTAAGAGAAACGGAAAGAGAGGGATTCGAACCCTCGGTAAACAAAAGTCTACATAGCAGTTCCAATGCTACGCCTTGAACCGCTCGGCCATCTCTCCTACATAATCTTATTATGGAAAATAAACTAAGTGAATAGCGAGTTTTCCTATTCCTGCAGTACAGGTACAACCACAACGGCTCGGGGGTTCCATGGTTCTATTGGAAAAATGCCTTTTCATCTAAGTGGAAGGATCCAGGATTTTTTTACTAGGAATTCCGCTCCCTCGAAAAGTTTTAGTTTGGGTTTTCCCCAAACCAAAGAAAAAGAGAATGGAAGAATTCTTCTTATTCCATAATAAAATAGAGGAACCCTAGAATTCTGTTTGCATAAGGTACGCTACGCCATACAATCGAAATCTAAAAAAGGGTATGAGACAATTAATGACTTTGAAAACGCGAAATAGCTGATGAGAGAAGTTATTGTTGAGAAATAGAAAAGTGGAATGAAATCCAATCTTAGTCAAATATTTCATATCTCTTCTTGTCCAAACAGAAGGAAAAGGAGACAATTTGAGCTGAGCGGAAAATCCATACCTCTCTTATCCATTTAGAGCATATGGATCGATCGATTTATAAGAATCGAATGTGTTTGTTTTTATGTTATTTTGTGAAGAAATGAAAACAATTCTATATAGAATGGGTTGGGAATTATGCCTAGATCCCGTATAAATGGAAATTTCATTGATAAGACCTCTTCAATTGTAGCCAATATTTTATTGCGAATAATTCCGACAACCTCAGGGGAAAAAAGGGCATTTACTTATTATAGAGATGGTGCGATTTGACTCTTTTTTTTTTTTTTTTTTAGCCCTACCTACACCTCAGTCTTACGAGAAAGAGAGGGGGTTCGCATAGAGAGAACAAAATTAGTAAAGGAAACCCACGCTTGGGGAAGGTGAGGTGAACTAACAATTCCTTCTGTCGTGTATCCTCGATTGATGCGGCCTCAGATGCTTCAATTGTAGATTTGAGTATTGAGCGAAAGGTTACACCTACAGGATAGGTTCTGTATTACAGGCCAATCCTACTCTACTAGTACCAATAGGCAGCATAGGGGAGAAAAGCACTACACCTAGAAATAGGAATCAACAAGAGAAAAACTTTGTTAGAAATTAGCCCTTTCCTGATCGGTATCAGGGCTGGGAAGAATGGTTGGGATAACAAACAACCATCAGGTTTGTACTTTGGATACCCCTATAACCATCAAAGATCGTTGAAGTGGCTAATTCCTCTAAATAGGAGGCGTTGAGAACAAAGAAATTCTTGGAGCTATCGTTTTCCTCTAGCATTAATAGAATTCATTGGTGTTAAGAAAAACCTCTTGCGGGAAGGTTGGCTAGAGATTTCTTGGAAAAATACCAGCCCCTTTTGGTTCATAATAAGATGGGACTAATTCTATTTTTATTCTATAGATTATTTCGCTTAGTACTATGTACAGAAGGGAGGAGCCGTATGAGATGAAAACCTCATGTACGGTTTTGGAACGGAGATTTTTTGAATAGAATGAACGACCGTAACGGATGTTGGCTCAATCCGAAGGAAATTATGCGGAAGCTTTGCAGAATTATTATGAAGCTACGCGACTAGAAATTGATCCCTATGATCGAAGTTATATACTCTATAATATAGGCCTTATACACACAAGCAATGGAGAGCATACAAAGGCTTTGGAATATTATTTCCGGGCACTAGAACGAAACCCCTTCTTACCGCAAGCTTTTAATAATATGGCCGTGATCTGTCATTACGTGCGACTATCTCCACTATAGAAAGAAGAAAAAAAAAAAAAAAGAAAGGATCAAATTTTCTAGTAAATACTAGAAAAAGGGCTTTCTACATAGGGATCGTCAAAACAACGATTTTGCCCTATCAGCTGTAGGAAGGAAGGACACTTCACGAGAATCAAAATAGGAAGAAAGTATGGCCTATACTACTACTCTATGGATAAAGTTCCCAAATTGATAGAGAAAGCACCGTAAAGATCCATTAGTGAGCGACTGGGTCGATACAACTAAAAAAAACTGCTTACTTATCCCATGATATGGGGCAAAATTTAGGAATCT